GGAGCTAGGGTCCAAAATAGGAATCAACAAGTGTTTCCACGACTCTACCGCCCGGCCAATCCTGTTCCACTGAATCCCCTCCCTTTTTCATGGCCACATATCTTTACGGCTAAGGAGTGGGAAATCTTTCTCCTGTTACACAAATCAAATGTTTCATTTCATCCGGGAAAAGCCACCTCTTTCTCCACAAACAATGTCTTTGTCATTTGATCCAGGAGCCTTCATTGTTCCACTCTGCAAGAAGTCCGAATCAGTCTCTTGCACCTCCTCCTTTTTATGATAAATATACCAGAAATAATTCGAATAAATAGCAGTCTCCGACAACTCATCCTCTTTAATCTGCTTGGACCCGCTCCAATACCCATAGGAAAATCCCCAGTCATATTCAGCGTACCTGTCCTTGCAATCAAATAGATTGGCCCAAGGGCCCCATATTCTAGGAGCCCAAGTTATGCTATTGAAAATTTCCCCTCCCTTTTTCATGGCCACATATCTTTACGGCTAAGGAGTGGGAAATCTTTCTCCTGTTACACAAATCAAATGTTTCATTTCATCCGGGAAAAGCCACCTCTTTCTCCACAAACAATGTCTTTGTCATTTGATCCAGGAGCCTTCCGTTAGATAGGAACAGCTTTGCTAAATACTGAGAACTCTCGGATAGAGTATTAGAATGAAAAGACCATTAATTATATAAGGAAGAACCGAGGGTTCTAGCCCATTCCCATTCCTAAATCAATAATTCGTAGTGCTTTTGCCTTTCTTGCGTACTCCTGGTGAACCAGTTGCTAGCCATATGTTTAGGAGGCTTTTTTCTCCAGGTACTGGTACTAAGCCGCTTTGCCATCTCTTCATCGTCATCTGCAAAGAATTCTCGACGTGAAAACACAGAGACAAAGGCCTGATCTTTGAATAGGAAAAAGAATGGACCCGAAGGGTCCCAAATCAATTGGCTTATTCGAAAAAAGCCTTCCCTAATCAAAGAGAGAACAATATCCATTTCAAAACATTTCTAACGGATTCCTTGGTTCGGACCGACGAAGTAATGGCACTCGATTATTATCAACCCGAGTGCAATCTTTTTCTGTCGGTAAGGATTGCACCAGAGCACCTTCTACTTCTAATAGGCCATGAACTATAGATAGAGAAGAATCATTCTGAGCGAGTCCATAAGAAGCGACCCACTTTTTCATAGGTTCCGGGGGAAGACCGAAGATCTTGCGCGACCGGTCCGCCAGAAAAACTCAAAAGAGAAAGAAGTCTCGTTAATCTCTTCATGCTCGTTCCAAGTTCGAAGTACCGTTTGGCCAAAGAAAAAGCCGCTTCCTGACACGATTGCCTCTTTATATAGATAGATATAGGATCTATGGGGTTATTACTTAGAAGTCTATTTTGTACCAGATCCCCTCCTATCTGATAGAAAAGGGTCCCATGATATGATCCCGAGCCGGTCTTATCTTGGCTCGCAAACCCCAAGTTTGTCTATGAAGAGCTAATCTAATTGTATTAGTTTCTATAATGGATTTCTTATGTGGAATACTAATGGATAGGGCCTCGTTGCTAAGTGCTACAAGATCTAGTGCACTGGAACTCGTGGTTATGGACCCGAATCCTTTAGTATGGAACATTGTCTTTTCCAAGTAAAAACCCCTAGTATATGAAAGAATGAAAAGGTGCTTTCGTTCTTGTGGAATAAGAAGCCCTCGTACCTTAATGAAAGGAAAATAGGAATTTTTCGTTAGGTATTTGACCAAATAGGATCGTCCAGTTCCTATAGAACCTATCACTAAAATACCCGATAGGGCTAAGCGGAACGAAAAGGGTTTTCCATGAGATGGTAAATGAAAACGATTAGCCCCACACGAGGTTTGGGAATAAGTGATTGTCTGATAATGAGCAAGGAATATACGTCTTTCTGCTAAAGAGGATCTATTAAACTCATAATTCATTAGATCCTTGTTAGCAATGTCAACTAGGTATCATAAGTAAACGGATCCCGGTTGTTCAATCCTTTGATAACCAAGGTCATTCTTTGCTAAAGAGAAATGATCACTATGGGTCAGACTCAATAGAATTGGATCCATTCCAAATAGCGAGAATTAGGATTCTTGATCCCTCTCAATCTCTCTTTCAATTCGAGGATCCAGAGAGGTGTTTTCATAGTCATCTCCGAATATTTGCCATCTCCGAATATTTTCGATTTCTTTTTTCTATGATATGTCTTTCTATATGAAAATTGGTTATTTACGATGTACGATGATCCCTGTTAAGCATCCATGGCTGAATGGTTAAAGCGCCCAACTCATAATTGGTAAATTTGCGGGTTCAATTCCTGCTGGATGCACGCAAACGGGAACGTTCCATAAGTCTATTGGAACTGGCTCTTCTATCTATGGAATCTCATCCATCATCCATACATAACGAATTGGTATGGTATATTCATACCATAACATAAGAACAATAAGAACTCGAATTCTTATCGATACTGGAACTCAGAGCATAGGAGGGAAAGTCGATTTATGGATGGAATCAAATACGCAGTATTTACAGAAAAGAGTCTTCGTTTATTGGGAAAGAATCAATATACTTCTAATGTCGAATCGGGATTCACTAAGACAGAAATAAAGCATTGGGTCGAACTCTTCTTTGGTGTTAAGGTAGTAGCTGTGAATAGCCATCGACTACCCGGAAAGGGTAGAAGAATGGGACCTATTCTGGGACATACAATGCATTATAGACGTATGATCATTACCCTTCAACCGGGTTATTCTATTCCACTTCTAGATAGAGAAACGAACTAAAGGAGAATACTTAATAATACGGCGAAACATTTATACAAAACACCTATCCCGAGCACACGCAAGGGAACCGTAGACAGGCAAGTGAAATCCAATCCACGAAATAAATTGATCCATGGACGGCACCGTTGTGGTAAAGGTCGTAATGCCAGAGGAATCATTACCGCAAGGCATAGAGGGGGAGGCCATAAGCGCCTATACCGTAAAATCGATTTTCGACGGAATCAAAAAGACATATCTGGTAGAATCGTAACCATAGAATACGACCCTAATCGAAATGCATACATTTGTCTCATACACTATGGGGATGGTGAGAAGAGATATATTTTACATCCCAGAGGGGCTATAATTGGAGATACTATTGTTTCTGGTACAAAAGTTCCTATATCAATGGGAAATGCCCTACCTTTGAGTGCGGTTTGAACTATTGATTTACGTAATTGGAAGTAACCAATTAGGTTTACGACGAAACCTAGAAATCGATCACTGATCCAATTTGACTACCTCTACGGGATAGACCTCAACAGAAAACTGTTGAGTAACGGCAGCAAGTGATTGAGTTCAGTAGTTCCTCATAGAAAATTATTGACTCTAGAGATATGGTAATATGGAGAAGACAAAATTGTTTGAAGCACGCACAGAACCGGAAGCGTTCCTTGTTTCAAAGAGAGGAGGACGGGTTATTCACATTTAATTTGATGGTCAGAGGCGAATTGAAAGCTAAGCAGTGGTAATTAAGACCCCCGGGTGAAAATAGGGATGTCTCCTACGTTACCCATAATATGTGGAAGTATCAACGTAATTTCATAGAGTCATTCGATCTGAATGCTACATGAAGAACATAAGCCAGATGACGGAACGCGGAGACCTAGGATGTAGAAGATCATAACATGAGCGATTCGGCAGATTTGGATTCCTTTTCTATATATCCACTCATGTGGTACTTCATCATACGATTCATATAAGATCCATCTGTCTAGAGATCGTCATATACATCTAGAAAGCCGTATGCTTTGGAAGAAGCTTGTACAGTTTGGGAAGGGGTTTTTTGAGAAAAAAGAAGAATCTACTTCAACCGATATGCCCTTAGGCACGGCCATACATAACATAGAAATCACACGTGGAAGGGGTGGGCAATTAGCTAGAGCAGCAGGTGCTGTAGCGAAACTGATTGCAAAAGAGGGTAAATTGGCCACTTTAAGATTACCATCTGGGGAGGTCCGTTTGGTATCCCAAAACTGCTTAGCAACAGTCGGACAAGTGGGTAATGTTGGGGTGAACCAAAAAAGTTTGGGTAGAGCCGGATCTAAGTGTTGGCTAGGTAAACGCCCCGTAGTAAGAGGGGTAGTTATGAACCCTGTGGACCACCCCCATGGGGGCGGTGAAGGGAAAGCCCCCATTGGTAGAAAAAAACCCACAACCCCTTGGGGTTATCCTGCGCTTGGAAGAAGAACTAGGAAAAGGAAAAAATATAGTGATAGTTTTATTCTTCGTCGCCGTAAGTAAATACGTAACTAGGAATATGGAAAATTGCATTTTTGGAATTTGCAATAATGCGATGGGCGAACGACGGGAATTGAACCCGCGCATGGTGGATTCACAATCCACTGCCTTGATCCACTTGGCTACATCCGCCCCTTATCCAGCTAAAGGATTTTCTCTTTTTTCCATTCATCATTATTCTATTTATTCTGACCTCCATACCTCGATCGAGATAGTGGACATAGGATGCCACTCTTTAAAATGAAAAAGGGAGTAATCAGCTGTGACACGAAAAAAAACGAATCCTTTTGTAGCTCGTCATTTATTGGCAAAAATCGAAAAGGTCAATATGAAGGAGGAGAAAGAAATAATAGTAACGTGGTCCCGGGCATCTAGCATTCTACCCGCAATGGTTGGCCATACAATCGCGATTCATAATGGAAAGGAACATATACCTATTTACATAACAAATCCTATGGTAGGTCGCAAATTGGGGGAATTCGTGCCTACTCGGCATTTCACGAGTTATGAAAGTGCAAGAAAGGATACTAAATCCCGTCGTTAACTGAATTCAGAATAGAAAGATTCAGAATAAACAAAGAAATATAGGATTCAAATATTCAAATAAAGTAAAGGTAGGCGGGTAATAACCTTATTTATGACAAGTTTCAAATTGGTAAAGTATACCCCTAGGATAAAGAAGAACGGGCTAAGGAAACTGGCAAGAAAAGTTCCAACCGATCGTCTACTTAAATTCGAACGGGTTTTCAAAGCACAAAAACGTATACATATGTCCGTTTTCAAAGCACAAAGAGTTCTTGATGAGATTCGCTGGCGTTACTACGAGGAAACCGTTATGATACTGAACCTCATGCCTTATCGAGCATCTTATCCCATCTTAAAGTTGGTTTATTCGGCAGCAGCAAATGCTACTCATTATAGGGATTTCGACAAAGCGAGTTTATTCATCACTAAAGCCGAAGTCAGTAGGAGTACTATTATGAAAAAGTTGAGACCTCGAGCTCGAGGACGTAGTTATTCTATAAAAAAAACCATGTGTCATATAACAATTGTACTAAATATAGTAAAGAAATCAAAATAATTTTTGGATCAATCCAAGATTTCGACCCCCCCCCAAAAAAAAAAAAGAAATAGAATAGAAAAATATGGGACAAAAAATAAATCCACTCGGTTTCAGACTTGGTACAACCCAAAATCACCATTCCTTTTGGTTCGCACAACCAAAAAATTATTCTGAAGGTCTACAGGAAGATAAAAAAATACGGAATTGTATCAAGAACTATATACAAAAGAATAGGAAAAAAGGCTCGAATAAAAAAATCGAATCAGACTCAAGTTCTGAAGTAATTACACATATAGAAATTCAAAAAGAACTCGATACAATCCACGTCATAATCCATATTGGATTCCCCAATTTATTAAAGAAAAAGGAAGCAATTGAAGAATTAGAGAAAGATCTCCAAAAGGAAGTTAATTCTATAAATCAGAGACTTAATATTGCTATCGAAAAGGTTAAAGAACCTTATAGACAACCTAATATTCTTGCAGAATATATAGCTTTCCAATTAAAAAATAGAGTTTCATTCCGAAAAGCAATGAAAAAAGCGATTGAATTAACTAAAAAAGCAGACATAAAGGGAGTAAAAATAAAAATTGCCGGTCGTCTAGCAGGGAAAGAAATTGCACGTGCCGAATGCATCAAAAAGGGAAGATTGCCCCTCCAAACAATTCGCGCTAAAATTGATTATTGCTGCTATCCAATTCGAACTATCTATGGAGTATTAGGTGTAAAAATTTGGATATTCGTAGAAGAAGAATAACTAACCCTGTCTTCCCATTCTGCCCTGTGATAGAATAAAAAAGACAAGAACCTTATTTTTCCCAAAATCCCTAAAAAAAAAAAGAATAAATTCTACCTCTTTCTATAAGATTTAATGAAAATTGATAAATCTTTTAATATAATTGCTATGCTTAGTGTGTGACTCGTTAGTTTTTTCTTTAGGGTCAAAAATGAAGATTAAAAAAAAATTGGTGAACCCTAGAAAATTAACTAATAACCAACCTATTGCTTCGTATTGTCGAAATCCTAACTAAGAAACAGTCACTATGTGAATAAATACATCTATAAAAAATGACTAGATCTATCATATAGTTGTAGCAACTGCATTTTTTTCTCTACAAAAGAAACCAGATTCTAGGCTGTGAAGCAAAACTAAAGGGATGTAGATAAAAGGAGGGATGATAGCTAGAAGGAAGAAGAATAAGAAAGATATAGGATTCCAATGTGTATGGTCTATGAAAGACTTCATAAAAAGAAGGCAATGTGATAAAGCATCAATATAATAAAATAATAAAAAAAGAGCAGCCCGCGTTAATAAAACTGCAATGTGATAAAGCATCAATATAATAAAATAATAAAAAAAGAGCAGCCCGCGTTAATAAAACTGAGAAAATTGATTCGGAAAGAAATTTTTTGGAAGCTCCGTTGCAGGATTCAAACCTAACCATTAAAGGAGAAGCTGTGGGAACGACAAAACCTATGACGGCATCGGATTTTATTGAAAAGAATCCTAACACTTCATTGGGTAGGATGGCGGAACAAACCAAAAAAATTGCTTTATTTGATAAGGTTCTAAATTAACAAATAAGACAGGAAAGAGTAAATATTCGCCCGCGAAATCCTTATTGGATTAGAATACTTTACCATGATTCAATAAGAATAAAAGTAAGAAGATTCAAAAAAAAAAAACGAAAGATTATATTTTATATAAATCTAGAATTTGAATATATTCGAGATCTTCTTTCTTGAATATATTCGAGATCTTCTTTCTTGACTATATATTTTTCTATTTTAAGAAAGTCAAAATAAAAAAAAACCTAACTTTTTCTATTATATATAGATGTGTATCTATCCATAATATTTTTGAATATTATGGAATTAGAGAAATTCGCACGCTTTCTCATTTAATTCGCGAGGAGCTGGATGAGAAGAAACTCTCATGTCCAGTTTTGCAGTAGAGATGGAACTAAGAAAGAACCATCGACTATAACCCCAAAAAAACTAGATTTCGTAAACAACATAGAGGAAGAATGAAGGGAAAATCCTGCCGAGGCAATCGTATTTGTTTTGGTAGATATGCTCTTCAAGTACTTGAACCCGCTTGGATCACCGCGAGACAGATAGAAGCAGGACGAAGAGCAATGACACGATATGCACGTCGTGGGGGAAAAATATGGGTGCGTATATTTCCCGACAAACCAGTTACAATAAGACCCACAGAAACACGTATGGGCTCGGGAAAGGGGTCCCCCGAATATTGGGTAGCCGTTGTTAAACCTGGTCGAATACTTTATGAAATGAGCGGAGTATCCGAAACTATAGCTAGAGCAGCTATCTCTATAGCTGCCAGTAAAATGCCCATACGAAGTCAATTTCTTAGATTAGAGATATAGAACCCCAAAAAGGGATAAAAAAACAGGTGGGGGGGTTCCTTCTGTAAAGACAATATTTCTTTCATCCTTTTGCATTGAAATAACAAATTGAAATCAAAATAATATGATTCAACCTCAGACCCTTTTAAATGTAGCAGATAACAGTGGAGCTAGAAAATTGATGTGTATTCGAGTCATAGGAGCCGCTGGTAATCAGCGATATGCTCGTATTGGTGATGTTATTGTTGCTGTAATCAAAGACGCAGTGCCCCAAATGCCTCTAGAAAGATCCGAAGTAATTCGAGCTGTAATTGTACGTACATGTAAAGAATTCAAATGCGAAGATGGTATAATAATACGCTATGATGACAATGCAGCAGTTATCATTGATCAAAAAGGAAATCCAAAAGGAACTCGAGTTTTTGGCGCGATCGCCGAAGAATTGAGAGAATTGAATTTTACTAAAATAGTTTCATTAGCTCCTGAAGTATTATAAACACTAGTAGACGAAATATAGATCAAAGAAAAAATTAGTAGATTGTGTCTCACGTATATGCTTTAAAATCCAAAATTAAAAGAAAAAGGAAAACATGTTGATTATAGAAAAATTAGGAGGAACCTCGAATTAGAGTCTTATGGGCAAGGACACTATTGCTGATTTACTAACCTCTATAAGAAACGCAGACATGAATAAAAAGGGAACTGTTCGAGTAGTATCCACAAATATTACCGAAAACATTGTTAAAATACTTCTACGAGAGGGTTTTATTGAAAGTGTTCGGAAACATCAGGAAAGTAACAGATATTTCTTGGTTTCAACTTTGCGACATCAAAAGAGAAAGACTAGAAAGGGGATATATAGAACTAGAACCTTTTTAAAGCGTATCAGCCGACCTGGCTTACGAATTTATGCCAACTATCAAGGAATTCCTAAGGTTCTGGGCGGAATGGGAATTGCTATTCTTTCCACCTCTCGAGGTATAATGACAGATCGAGAAGCTCGACTAAACAGAATTGGGGGAGAAGTCTTATGTTATATATGGTAATAGCCCCACCTATAGTACCCGAATTCGATCTCGAACTTCCTATTTTGAAAATAAAAATCGAAAAATAGGAGAAAAAAATATGACAGAAAAAAAAAATATGACAGAAAAAAAAAAACCGAGAGAAGCAAAAGTCACTTTCGAAGGTTTAGTTACGGAAGCCCTACCCAACGGAATGTTCCGCGTTCGCCTAGAGAATGACACCATCATCCTGGGTTATATTTCAGGAAAGATCCGGTCTAGCTCTATACGAATACTGATGGGGGATAGGGTCAAAATTGAAGTAAGTCGTTATGATTCCAGCAAGGGGCGCATAATTTATAGACTTCCCCATAAAGATTCGAAGCGTACCGAAGACTCGAAGGATACTGAAGATTTGAAGGATACCAAAGATTCAAAGGATTAGGTTTTTCTAGGATAATAACTTCCAAGTTTCCAAATTTAAGTGAAGAGACTCATTTTTTTTTCCAAAAGAATAGATTCATAGTTTAAGAAAGGAATACCCATATATGAAAATAAGAGCTTCCGTTCGTAAAATTTGTACAAAATGTCGACTGATTCGCAGGCGTGGACGAATTAGAGTCATTTGTTCCAATCCGAAGCATAAACAAAGACAGGGGTAATCCTTCGAAAAAGGAGCTTTTCTTTCGAAAAAGTAAAAAAAAGTACCCACCGAAATGTCCAAATTCAAAAAAAATGAAAGTAAAGGATATATTTTACCCTGAAAGTAAAGGATATATTTTACCCTGAAACGGATATCTTTGTATCTTTTTTTCTTTTTGTTATTTCTAACTCATATTTATGAGATAATAAAATATGACAAAAGCTATACCAAAAATAGGTTCGCGTAAGAAAGTGCGTATTGGTTTGCGTAGGAATGCCCGTTTTAGTTTACGGAAGAGTGCACGTAGAATAACAAAAGGGGTTATTCATGTTCAAGCCAGTTTCAACAATACCATTATAACCGTTACAGACCCACAAGGTCGGGTGGTTTTTTGGTCCTCCGCAGGTACTTGTGGATTCAAAAGCTCAAGAAAAGCATCACCTTATGCTGGTCAAAGAACAGCAGTAGATGCTATTCGTACAGTGGGTTTGCAACGAGCAGAAGTTATGGTAAAAGGTGCTGGTAGCGGAAGAGATGCCGCATTACGAGCCATTGCTAAAAGTGGTGTACGGTTAAGTTGTATACGCGATGTAACACCTATGCCGCATAATGGATGTCGACCTCCTAAAAAAAGACGTCTGTAAAAAAATTAAACCGCTTTCAAGAGAAATAAACGATTCAATGATCAAATAATAATACTAGTCTGTTATGGTTCGAGAGGAGGTAACAGGATCCACCCAAACACTAGAGTGGAAGTGTGTTGAATCAAGAGTAGATAGTAAGCGTCTTTATTATGGTCGTTTCATTCTGTCCCCGCTTAGAAAAGGTCAAGCGGATACTGTCGGTATTGCTTTGCGAAGAGCTTTACTTGGAGAAATAGAAGGAACATGTATCACACGTGCCAAATTTGGGAACGTGCCACATGAATATTCTACAATAGTAGGTATTGAAGAATCCATACAAGAAATTTTACTAAATTTGAAAGAAATTGTATTGAAAAGTAATCTCTATGGAGTTAGAGACGCATCAATTTGCGTCAAAGGTCCTAGATACATAACCGCTCAAGATATAATCTTACCGCCTTCCGTAAAAATCGTTGATACGGCACAACCTATAGCTAACTTGAGAGAGCCCATTGATTTTTATATTGAGTTACAGATCAAGAGAGATCGCGGATATCATACGGAACTCCGAAAGAACTCTCAAGATGGAAGTTATCTTATAGATGCTGTATCCATGCCTGTTCGAAATGTGAATTATAGTATTTTTTCTTGTGGGAATGGAAATGAACAACACGAGATACTTTTTCTAGAAATATGGACGAATGGAAGTTTAACTCCTAAAGAAGCACTTTATGAAGCTTCTCGTAATCTGATTGATTTATTTCTTCCTTTTCTACACGCGGAGGAAGAAGGCACCTGTTTCGAAGAAAATCAAAATAGGTTTACTCCACCCCTTTTAACCTTTCAAAAAAGATTCAAAAATATAAAGAAAAACAAAAAAGGAATTCCATTGAATTGTATTTTTATTGATCAATTAGAATTGCCTTCTAGAACGTATAATTGTCTCAAAAGGGCCAATATACATACACTATTGGACCTTTTGAGTAAGACTGAAGAAGATCTTATGCGAATTGACAGTTTTCGTATGGAAGATGGAAAACAGATATGGGACACTCTAGAGAAGCATCTCCCAATTGATTTACCTAAGAACAAGTTCTCGCTTTAAATCCATTACAATTTTATCCTCTTTTTCTTTTTTTTAGTTAGAATAAAAAGAAAAAAAAGCAATTTTGCATCTTTGGCACAATCTATATTTTCGCGAAATGGATCATAATAAAATAGATTTTAGGTATCTAGGGAAGATTCACTTGGAAGTTACTATTTCCTAGATACCCATGCAGGGGGCTTACCGGTTGAATGAATCAACTCGAAAAATCCCTAAAAAAGACCTAAAGTTAAGGATTTATCAATGGGTAATGTTGCTCCAATACCTAACCAAAGAGCTACTGCAGTACCGATTAAAAAAACGGTCGTAGCTACGGGGCGACGAAATGGATTTTGGAATTTATTGACATTCTCTAGAAAAGGTACTGTCAATAAGCCCGTTGGCACAGAAACCATTAAGAGAACGCCCAATAACTTATTGGGTACTGTACGGAGTATTTGAAATACAGGAAAGAAGTACCACTCGGGTAATATTTCAAGAGGAGTTGCAAACGGATCCGCCGGTTCACCAATCATTGACGGCTCGAGAACCGCTAAACCTACATTACACGCAATAGTACCTAGAATTACTACTGGAAAAATGTATAAAAGATCGTTGGGCCACGCGGGTTCCCCATAATAATTATGTCCCATCCCTTTAGCTAATTTTGCTCTTAATACAGGATCATTTAAGTCAGGTTTCTTTGTTATTGGGATAGGTGAATTCTTTAGGATCCATCCTCCAAAGGAACCGGACATGAGAATTTTTCATCATCCGGCTCGAGCAAGAATGAAAGAAATAAGACTGTGGAGAATCCGCAATAGAATAGGGTATATAATTACTCAATGACTCAAGGTAAGAAAAGATTATCTTTTCTGAAGTTGCGCCTATAACTACTCATTGAAAAGAATCCTATTCTTATGCATAAATGCTCAATATCCAAGTGGGCTTACAAATTTGATCATGATCAATTGCTTTGTGGATTGTCTCTTGATTAGTTGGTGTTTATCCCCTTAATATCGCAAGTTTCTTACATCCAAACAAAGTATTTACTTGTTACTAATAAAAAATCAAAAAGTTTAGCCTACGTTCTTCCTTAGATCCCTTCTTTTACTCCGATAGTATTGCGGCTCGAAATCGATGCAAAGAAAATGAATGCATTTCCATACTATAATAAAAAGTAAGTGTAATAAATAGAGAATTGGATCATATCACATGACTTATTCCATTTATACTCTACGGGATCTTACGGAGCCTCTTCATAGATGACATGGTTGGGGTATGATCATAGAAAATATTCTCCTCGAGTGAACCAGCCTATCCTTCCTAGATAGGGGACTTACGTGTTGATTGGATGCGGAGACACCTTTGGTTGTGAATTCTAATGTGGCAGATCCAATTCTCTATCTGCATGGCCAAATTAATAATTCAAGTCACACACTCCCATAATCCGCCTTATTTTCTTTCGTAAAATTAACTTCAACTATAACTATTTGTATCAAAATACTTCGAAGTTGAAGAGAAGTATCCAAATGACATGTCTTATTTTACAATAACCCATGTTTGTAGCAATGAAATACCACAACCTACCCTATATGATATATGAGAATTAGAATTCTCTATGATATGCCTTCCCTATAACGGACCTGAAATACCTTGCTTACGTATCATTGGAAAGTGCATTAACATAAATACGGCAGTAAGCAGAGGCAGTACAAAGGTATGTAAACTATAAAAACGAGTCAAAGTGGATTGGCCCACACTAGCACTTCCACGTAATAATTCCACTAAAGGGGATCCTATTACCGGAATCGCTTCAGGTACACCTGTCACAATTTTGACTGCCCAATAACCAATTTGATCCCAAGGCAAAGAATACCCAGTTACACCAAATGATGCAGTCAATACAGCCAAAACCACACCTGTGACCCAAGTTAATTCACGGGGTTTTTTAAATCCACCTGTGAGATACACACGAAATACGTGCAGGATCATCATTAGAACCATCATACTTGCTGACCATCGATGAACTGATCGGATTAACCAACCAAAGTTGGCCTCCGTCATTATATATTGAACGGAGGAAAAAGCCTCTGTAACGGTTGGTCGGTAGTAAAAAGTCATAGCAAAACCGGTAGCCACTTGTACTAGAAAACAAGTAAGTGTAATTCCCCCTAAACAATAAAATATGTTGACATGAGGAGGAACATATTTACTAGTTATATCATCTGCAATTGCCTGAATCTCAAGACGTTCCTCAAACCAATCATATACTTTATTGAGATAGGTAACTAGCCCGACTCCCCCTCCGAGAACCGTATATGAAAATTTCATCTCGTACGGCTCAAGCAGAAACACACAAATTTTCAACGGATATTAGAAAAAAGGTTCAAAACTTCATAAGCCACGGTATTCGATCGATTTGCCTTGAAGATATGAAATAAGAAAAATCCATAATTTCTTCTTTGTATAATTTCTTCTTTGTGATGATAATGCCAAAAAATCTCAAGTTGGCTCATCTGTCTTTCTTTCCCGTATGTTGATCATTAGAGGCTTCTTGACTTTTCTCTTCCCTATTTTTTTATTTATTAGATTTTTTACTTGTAAAAAATCTAATAAAAATTTATAGTGGTTTTCTAATAGAAATTATCTTGTTGCGATCCTATGAATCAGTTCAATTAAAACCTTAGATTCATACTAGAGCCACGATGATTGAGTCTCAAGCTAAACAAAAGACAAGGGTTCTTCGAATAAGAACCGCTTGATGATCATTTATTGAAAGAGAAAAAAGTTGTCTTTTGGGCAAACAAAATTGGAAGGAAGAAAATTTCTTTTTTTATTAAGAACTACTTGAATTTTTTTCAGTCTGGTTGCGAGGTCTAAATAGTGAGTATGAATCATAGTTCCATTTTTTTTCTTGATCCACTCTATGTATTTCGTGTTCCAGATACTAGAATAAATAATATCCGACGAATTAGAATCATCTTGATAGAGATAACAGGCCCTTTCTATGTATTATCAATAGGATCAATTCTAACAAGTCACACACTCATATTCCAGAGATACCGAAACAAAAAAATCCACGGTCGAACTACCAGAATGTCTAGAAATGTGGAGCTTAAAGTAGAAAGGCTTTTTTGGATGGAAAAACTAAAACTTCATAGTTTTAGTTAGTAGAAACCTAATTCGTTAAAATTCCGTCCAGTAAAACAGAAGAATTATAAATTTCTAAAATGATAGATAGGAATATCGCGAATAAAGCCATTGCGACCCCCATAAAAGGAGTAGTCCCCCAACCCGGAGCTACTTTCCCATATTCCGAATTCAAGGGTTTCAATAAACTACCTGCGCCAGTTCGTTTTGGCTTAGGTCTAGAACTATCTTCAACGGTTTGTGTAGCCATAAATTCTATTTAATCATTGGTGTTGACTTTGTATACTATTCCGTTGTAGTTGTAAATACACGATCTTTTCATGGATCCATTGTAATCTTGAAATTCTATAAAAATGGAAACAGCAACTTTAGTCGCCATCTCCATATCTGGTTTACTTGTAAGCTTTACTGGGTATGCCTTATATACCGCGTTTGGGCAACCCTCTCAACAATTAAGAGATCCATTCGAAGAACATGGGGACTAATTGAAGTAAGAAGTCTCCCCTATGGGGGACTTCTTACTTCAATTAAATTATTATTTCATTTTTTAGTCGGAACCTTAGGTGGTTCTCGGAAGAAGATAGCGAAAAAAATGATCCCTAAAGTCGAAACTAAAAGGAACGTATAAACCAATGCTTCCATAGATTCGATCCTGGTTTATTTACAATTATAACTTCCACACCTATTCACTTATCATTTGTGATCATTTCCCATATAAAAAAAAGAGTCAAAGAAAGGACAGGAGATGTTTCTCATGTCAAATCAAAAAAGAGAGGTGAAAAATACCATAGGAATGTGGTATCAGGCTGCCTGTCTCCTTGTAGTCGGATCTCCAACTTTTTGGAATGTTCCAAATTCCACTTGAGCATCCAAGTCTGGATCAATACCAGCAAATACATCTCGGAACAAGGTTCGGGCGCCATGCCAAATGTGTCCGAAAAAGAAGAGCAAAGCAAAGGTAGCATGACCAAAAGTGAACCAACCCCTTGGACTGCTCCGAAAAACACCATCTGATTTCAAAGTAGCTCGATCTAATTCAAAAATTTCCCCTAATTGAGCACGCCGCGCATATTTTTTTACAGTAGCAGGATCAGAATAACTTACTCCATTAAGTTCGCCACCATAGAACTCCACCGTTACGCCTACTTGTTCAACACTATATTTGGATTCTGCTCTTCTAAAAGGAACGTCCGCTCTCACAATTCCCTCCTCATCTACCAAAACTACCGGAAATGTTTCAAAAAATGTGGGCATACGACGTACAAAAAGCTCGCGTCCTTCTTTATCTCTAAAGACGGGATGTCCTAACCATCCAACTGCTATTCCATCCCCATTGTCCATTGAACCTGCTCTGAATAATCCCCCCTTTGCCGGATTATTACCAATATAATCATAAAAGGCTAATTTTTCGGGAATTTTAGACCAAGCTTCTGACAAACTAAGATTTTCGGCTAACCCATCGCTAACTCTTCTATATATTTCTTGCTGAAAGTATCCCTGATCCCATTGATAACGAGTAGGCCCAAATAATTCGATTGGGGTAGTTGCCGATCCATACCACATAGTTCCGGCAACTACGAAAGCAGCAAAAAAAACAGCAGCGATACTACTGGAAAGTACAGTTTCAATATTGCCCATACGTAATCCTTTGTATAGACGTTGCGGCGGACGGACACTGAGATGGAATAAGCCCGCTAATATGCCCAATGTACCCGCAGCAATATGATGCGAAGCTATTCCTCCCGGAACGAAAGGATCAAAACCTTCTGCACCCCACGCAGGATTTACAGCTTGTACTTTTCCAGTTAGTCCGTAAGGATCGGATACCCATATCCCAGGGCCATATAAACCCGTTACATGAAATGCACCAAAGCCAAAACAAGCCACCCCTGCAAGAAATAAATGAATTCCAAAGATCTTGGGCAAATCCAAAGAAGGTTTTCCCGTCCGCTCATCACAGAATATTTCTAGGTCCCAATATACCCAATGCCAGATAGCTGCCAAGAAACACAAGCCAGAAAACACAATATGCGCACCTGCCACACCTTCATAACTCCAAATACCCGGATTCGTTACAGTTCCCCCTGAAATATTCCAACCACCCCACGAATTGGTTATTCCTAAACGAGTCATGAAGGGGATGACGAACATACCTTGTCTCCACATTGGATCCAGAACAGGATCAGAGGGATCAAAAACCGCTAATTCGTATAAAGCCATCGAGCCAGCCCAACCAGAAACTAGAGCTGTGTGCATTATATGCACCGAAAGCAATCGACCCGGATCATTCAATACGACAGTATGAACACGATACCAAGGCAAACCCATGGAAATACCCCTTTACTTTAGCAAAGAAAAATAGACACGATGTCGCTTTATTTTATCGCATTGGAAAAAACTATCCTATGTACCTAACCCTTCCAGGGGATTCTATGTCAGAAAGCGTGAATATTTATTTCATTCCATTAAAAATAACAAGCCAATTCTGTTTGTAAGAAGAAAGAGAAGCAGATCTATTCTATACTCGATAAGTGCCAATATGCAATGGTTAGCTTGGGCTATTTGGAAAAACGAAGAATGGAATGGATCCTTAATCCCTCTTTGTTTATCATTCGAATCGCGGATTCCTTTTTTTTTATTCAATCTGTTTTACCTTACTTATATGTATAATCTTTCAATCTATGTATTAATAGAATCTATAGTATTCTTATAGAATAAGAAAAAAATGAAGATAATAAACTGTGGATTCTTTCTTTCTCTTCCATTCTTACGTTTCCATATTAAAGTGTAGTTTTCTTACTTAAATTTTAAAATATTAACCTAATATGCCCATTGGTGTTCCAAAAGTACCTTACCGGATTCCCGGAGATGAAGAAGCGACTTGGGTTGACTTATACAATGTTATGTATCGAGAAAGGACACTTTTTTTAGGTCAAGAGATTCGTTGCGAGATCACGAATCATATTACAGGTCTGATGGTATATCTCAGTATAGAAGATGGAATTAGCGATATTTTTTTGTTTATAAACTCCCCTGGCGGGTGGCTAATCTCAGGAATGGCAATTTTTGATACGATGCAAACGGTGACACCTGATATATATACAATATGCCTCGGAATAGCCGCGTCCATGGCCTCCTTCATTCTGCTTGGAGGAGAACCCACCAAGCGTATAGCATTCCCCCACGCTAGGATTATGCTTCACCAACCTGCTAGTGCTTATTATCGGGCAAGGACACCAGAATTTTTACTAGAAGTGGAAGAGTTACACAAAGTTCGCGAAATGATTACAAGGGTTTATGCACTAAGAACAGGCAAACCTTTTTGGGTTGTATCCGAAGACATGGAAAGGGATATTTTTATGTCAGCAGACGAAGCCAAAGCTTATGGACTTGTCGATATTGTAGGGGATGAAATGATTGACGAGCACTGCGATACGGATCCTGTGTGGTTTCCAGAAATGTTTAAGGATTGGTAGTCGCTGGATTTTTTGTAAATTTATTTCAAACGTAAACTCGGGTTTTATGCTATTTTATAGAAAATAGAAATACTTCATGATGGTGAATCATCAGGTTAAGATCGATCTAAACCAATCCATTTTTTCTATATACATACGACATGCCAACGGTTAAACAACTTATTAGAAATGCAAGACAGCCAATACGAAATGCTAGAAAATCAGCCGCGCTTAAGGGATGTCCTCAGCGTCGAGGAACATGTGCTAGGGTGTATGTGCGACTCGTTCGGATCATGAATTCAAATAAATAAGAAAAATTTTGAAGTATCCATGATCGGTACCAATGAATAGGATAGAGAAGCTTTATCCTAAATTTCTATGGTATATGGAATTTATGGTTTCCTTTGGTGCAAATCCAATCACCTAGATTGGAATTGGAAGAAGCAATTCCTCCATTGGTAACAAATGGTTATCCATTAAGCGGAGGAAATAGTAATAAAAAGAAAAGGGTTTCTGCTCCTTTATCTTAAAAGAACGGACTAAAGGGCCAGCTACTTAGCCAATTTTCATAATTAAATACCGTCACTGTATGAATAACTCTTATTGTGAAAAGAGCTATTTACTCTATAATGGATAGGTAGAGCCAAAGAATGTGAACTATACAAGTTCACAATACCTTTTGATGAAATGAAAGAAAGGGCTCCGGTGTATAGAGAGGGCCTCACCGTTTAAAAAGGAACCATAGAAACGATGGAACCCACCGTTTTTTTAATATCGTTAGAATTTGTTATTTCTATGCGAAATAACTGAAGAGAATAGAATAAAAAATCGTGGTTGGGAAAGTTATAGTAGCAAAAGCCATTGGAATTCATATTTTATATATCGGAATAATCCGTTTTGTTATTACTGGGAAAAAAGAGGGTTAAGGGTTAAAAGAAGAGAAATCATTAGTTATTCATTAAGGTTAATTTGATTCAATGACCAGAGTTCCGCGAGGATATATAGCTCGGAGACGACGAACTAAAATGCGTTCATTTGCCTCAAACTTTAGAGGGGCTCATTTAAGACTTAATCGAATGATTATTCAACAAGTAAGAAGAGCTTTTGTTTCTTCTCATAGAGATAGAGGCAGGCAAAAGAGGGATTTTCGTCGTTTGTGGATCACTCGGATAAACGCAGCAACACGGGTATATAATGTATTCGATAGTTATAGTAAATTAATACACAATCTGTACAAGAAGGAATTGATTCTTAATCGTAAAATGCTTGCACAAGTAGCTGTATCAAATCCAAATAATCTTTACACGATTTCCAATAAAATAAAGACCATTGATTAAAGGGATAAAAAAATAATATACAGGAATAGAATAATTCAAATTCCCGGAGAGGGAACTCCGGGAAGATACAATAAATTAAGATTAAGTGGTAGGAATCAACGAGCATGTTGCAATAAATAAAAAAACAATTTCTTTTTTCCCATTTTTCTTTCTTATAACAAACACAAGAATCAAAACTGGATTACTTTCTTTATATATGAGTCTGACCCTTTCGAATAAAACATCAACAATCGGAACTTAAGTTCCGATTGTTGTTTCTTAAATTCTGGTTGGAGTTTCTTAAGTTTCGATTGGAATTGAACTTTTGTGTTAATTGAGGAATATGTCTATTTTTTCTGTGTCTAGGACCAGTAATTATTGAAATTGATTGGGCTTGAAATTGCTTCTCATTCTCATAGTTACGAAATGGTAAGAAAGATAAAATACGAGCCTGTTTTATAGCAAGAGTAATTAATCGTTGTTGTTTCAAGGTTAATTTATTTATTCGTCTGGATAATATTTTTCCTTGTTCACTAATAAATCGATTAATTAAACTCAAGTTTCTATAATCAATTCGATCCCCCGGGCCTATTCGAGAACGCCTACGAAAAGGTTGTTTGGGTTTACGAAAAGGTTGTTTGAATTTACGAAAAGTTTGCTTTGTTTTATGAAAAGTTTGCTTTGTTTTATGAAAAGTTTGTTTGGATTTACGAAAGGGTTGCTTAAATTTACGAAAAGGTTGTTTAGATATATACATGATTTATTCCTTATTTAATTTAAAATTGTGAAAAAAAAAAATGGATTTCTTTATTTTATTAATTTTGGATCCAGAAGAAGTAGTCTTTCTTTGGTCCATATATTATTTGATTCATATACTATATAAAAATATAAACCCTCTATACATATGAAATAATATCTACCTAAATACTCCTATTTCTTTATTTCATTATGAGTCGTATGCTTGCGACAATAACGACAAAATTTTCTTAATTCTAATTGTCCCAGAAGAAGTAGCCTTTCTTTGGTCCATATATTATTTGATTCATATACTATATAAAAATATAAACCCTCTATACATATGAAATAATATCTACCTAAATACTCCTATTTCTTTATTTCATTATGAGTCGTATGCTTGCGACAATAACGACAAAATTTTCTTAATTCTAATTGTCCGGGTGTATTGTGGCGATTTTTTTGAGTACTATATCTAGAAATCCCCGTCGATTCCTTATTGGTACCCTTTCGAACACAATTAATACATTCCAAAATAACTCGGATTCTAACATCTTTGCCCTTGGCCATGAACCTCCTTTCCTTTTTGGATCGACTTAACTTAATTCTTAGACCTATTCTTTTAGTCTTCCATTTTTGATCCAAAGAAGAAGAATAAAATCCATAGAAGTTTCTAACTAAAAATGCGATTTCTAAAGATTTTTTTTTCTAAAGATTTTGTTGTAATTCTTCGAATTCTCTAACGAATCCAATGGAATAAAAAATTTTGGAAATTCGTAAATTAAGTAATAAAAAATAGAGAAATAATTAAAGGATACAATCCTTATCCATCTTTTCTTTCTTTTTGCTTCATATACTACTACTAAAAAAAAAGAATTCAAAAAGTAAAAAAGAATTCAAAAAGGGAAAATTTTCGTCATGTCACGACGAATTCTATTTCTCGCATAGGAATAACTAGAATTAAAAAAAAGGGAATGATAAAGCATCTGGGAATAAACGATTGATTTCTATCAATAAACCTGCTAAAGCCCCAAACCATAGAGTACTTAGCACGGGTGCTACAGAAAGATATGTTTTTATATCCCGCATTGAAAATCCTCCTTTCATATTGTAATACATATATGATCAGATACTCTTGCCCAAGATCCTTTGTATTTCTTTTGTTTAGACGAAATTCCTAACTAAAAAAAACAAAATCAATATTCTATATATATATCGAATGAATCATAATAGACGAGATTTTCCTATCCCTAAAAAAGATGACCCCTTCTTCCTAATAGATAGAGAAATAAAAGAAAATTACGATGTGGAAAACAAGAAAGGAATTATGTACAATGGCATTGAATCATAATAGACGAGATTTTCCTATCCCTAAAAAAGATGACCCCTTCTTCCTAATAGATAGAGAAATAAAAGAAAATTACGATGTGGAAAACAAGAAAGGAATTATGTACAATGGCATTGTACAACAATTTGGAAAAGGGATGTAGCGCAGCTTGGTAGCGCGTTTGTTTTGGGTACAAAATGTCACAGGTTCAAATCCTGTCATCCCTACCTATTAGTTCTCTCTTCTTTATGGTCAGTAGCGGGAGATCAATTAAAGTGGGTATAACTTGAATTTGTGGATGCTATACGGACGTGAGACACGTTAGGAGTAGAAAAAGATTTTTTTTTGTTTTGAAAGCGCTCTTAGTTCAGTTTGGTAGAACGCGGGTCTCCAAAACCCGATGTCGTAGGTTCAAATCCTACAGAGCGTGATTCCATATATCTTATGTCGAAACAGAATAAAATAAATAAAAAAAAACAAAGTAGAATTGCAACTCCAATTTGACCTCCTCCAGACCAGAAAAGAGAGGAGGTCAATAAAAAAAGAAATATTACTCAATCAAAGATCCAACTGATCCCCACGCCTGTATTGCAAATACGCAGTCACGAATAATCCCGCTAAAGTAATAGGAATTAGGCCTAAGACGATTCCAAATAGAAAAACTTCAATCATTTCGATTTGTTCGAGAGGATAAAAAAAAGAGGTACGATCTATCTCTAAATAATAGTCTAAATTATCCACGAATCTCAATGACTAAGAAAAGAATTGGTAATTAGTGTAGAAAAGAGTCTCGAATACCAAGAATCCAAAAGAAAGATTCTTCTTTTCTGACTTTTTCCTTCAATTCATTTCAAATAAGACGTATCTTGTTCAAGCCAATAAATAGAGCTGGGGTTATTGTTAAAGCAGCCAGTAGAAAACCGAAATAACTAGTTATAGTAAGCATGAAGGAGTGAAATTCCATTTCTTTTTTTACTACACTACATATGTTGGTAAAGCACTTACCTAAGTTATGGAAAATTCATAATTCATCGGTTATTTTAGATAATACTAAAAAACAAGATAGAGTGAGATACAAAAGTGTAAAAGAAAATAGATTCATCAGACAGGACATGAGTTCCTAATTCCGAATCAAGAGATTTGTTGTGGAATTTGTCGTCAGTTAAGTAAAGTAATAATATTAAGAACTAGATCATCTAACCCCATTGAAAAATGAAATTGGATTTTAGGGGGAATTTTGGAATAAAAGATTAATAAAGAATTTAATTTGAAAAAAGTTCTTTCTATTTCGGATTATTTCTTTTTCAATAGGATAGATTTTCTCCTCTTTTTGGAGCAAACGGTCAAATATTCCCCTATTCCTTCTTATTTTAACCCATTGTATTCCATATGGAATAAGAGGAGAAGAAAAGCATTCCACGACCTCCGAA